AATGGAGTGCCTGAAAAAAAGGAATATTTTGATAGAATATATTATGTAATTATTTACCTTCATTATAATTAACAGAATCAAACTGTTACTTTAAGAATCAAAATCCTACGTACATCTTATACTAAATCATAAAAAGATAAGCTAAATAAGCTTTAGGGTTCATACCCCGATTATATAGGTTCTAATCCTATTCTTTTTATTGAATAAACTTTATAAACTTCTCTTCTTTACGATATTAATTATTGGATCATTAATCACAATCTCATCCTACTCTTGATTAGGAATATGAATAGGTTTAGAAATTAACCTTTTATCTATTATTCCATTAATATCGAGAACAAAAAACTCTTTACAATCAGAAGCTGCAATAAAATATTTTATTACACAATCAATTGCATCTATAATTTTGCTCTTTTCAATTATTGTTATTATAGCAAACGATATTATAATTAATTCCTTGATATTGCCCAATCAAATATTAATTATAAATTCAGCTATCTTAATAAAAATAGGAGCAGCACCTTTCCATTTTTGATTTCCAGAAATTATTGAAGGTTTATCCTGAATAAATTCTTTTATTTTAATAACTTGACAAAAAATTGCCCCAATAGTTATTTTAATAAATAGAATAAAAACAACTTTTCTAATTACAATAGTTATTATTTTTAGTATAGTAATTAGAGGAGTCATAGGAATTAACCAAACAAGAATTCGAAAAATCCTTGCTTATTCATCAATTAATCATGTTGGATGAATAATCAGATCATTACTAGTATGACAAAGAATTTGATTTATCTATATTTCTATTTATTCATTAATTTCATTAAATATAGCCCTAATCCTTAAAACACTAAATATCTTCCATTTAAACCAACTAATTAATTCAATAAATTCTAACAAACCATTGAAAATAATTTTCATTATAAACTTCCTTTCCTTAGGAGGAATTCCTCCTTTTATTGGATTTCTACCTAAATGGTTAACAATTAATTTCCTAATCTCAGAAAAAATACTATTTCTTTCAATAATCATAATCATTTTCACATTACTAACAATTTTCTTCTATATACGAATTACCTTTACAACAATAGTTATTTGAACACAAGAAACAAGGAAAAAAATCAATTTTAATTATAAAATCAACAGAATTATAATTTTGAATTTATTGACTCTTTCAAGGTTACTTCTATGCACTATTCTTTTTAATTTTTCTTAAGGATTTAAGTTAAAAATTAAACTGATAGCCTTCAAAGCTTTTTATAAAGTATATTCTTTAAGCCTTAAAGAATAGATCTTTCCATTAAATTTGCAATTTAATATCATAATTGAATATAAGGCCTGGTAAAAGAATTTATATTCGTTTATAAATTTACAATTTATCGCCTAATCTCAGCCATTTTACCGAACAAATGATTATTCTCAACAAACCATAAGGATATTGGAACTCTATATTTCATCTTTGGTGCATGAGCAGGAATAGTAGGAACATCCTTAAGAATACTAATTCGAACAGAATTAGGAATACCTGGCTCATTAATTGGAAACGATCAAATTTTTAATGTAATCGTTACAGCACATGCATTTATCATAATTTTCTTTATAGTAATGCCCATTATAATTGGAGGATTTGGAAATTGACTTGTCCCATTAATACTTGGAGCACCAGATATAGCATTCCCCCGAATAAATAACATAAGATTTTGACTTCTACCTCCTTCACTATCTTTATTACTGATAAGAAGAATAGTAGAAAGAGGAGCAGGAACAGGGTGAACAGTATACCCTCCATTATCTGCAAATATTGCCCATAGAGGAGCTTCAGTAGACCTAGCTATTTTTAGATTACATTTAGCAGGAATTTCTTCTATTCTTGGAGCAGTAAATTTTATTACAACTGTTATTAATATACGATCAAAAGGAATAACTCCTGACCGAATACCACTATTCGTTTGATCAGTAGCTATTACTGCACTTCTTCTTCTTTTATCATTACCTGTTCTAGCTGGAGCAATCACTATACTTCTCACAGATCGAAATCTTAATACTTCATTTTTTGATCCAGCAGGAGGAGGTGATCCTATTCTTTATCAACATTTATTTTGATTCTTTGGTCATCCAGAAGTTTACATTTTAATTCTACCTGGATTTGGATTAATTTCCCATATTATTAGGCAAGAAAGTGGAAAAAAGGAAACATTTGGTTCCTTAGGAATAATTTATGCCATAATAGCAATTGGATTATTAGGATTTGTTGTTTGAGCACATCATATATTCACAGTTGGAATAGATGTTGATACTCGAGCTTACTTTACTTCAGCAACAATAATTATTGCTGTTCCAACAGGAATTAAAATTTTTAGATGATTAGCTACTCTTCATGGAACTCAAATAAATTTCAATCCTCCTATATTATGAACTCTTGGATTTGTATTTTTATTCACAGTAGGTGGACTTACAGGAGTAGTTCTTTCTAACTCTTCTATTGATATTATCCTTCATGACACTTACTACGTTGTAGCTCATTTTCACTATGTACTTTCTATAGGAGCAGTCTTTGCAATTATAGGAGGAATAATTCAATGATTCCCTTTATTTACTGGACTAACTCTGAATGAAAAATTCCTAAAAATTCAATTTGCCGCCATGTTCTTAGGCGTAAATTTAACCTTTTTTCCACAGCATTTCCTTGGCTTAGCCGGAATACCACGACGATATTCAGATTACCCAGATGCCTATATTGCATGAAATATTGTTTCATCATTAGGTTCAATAATCTCAACAATTAGAATTATAATCATAATTTTTATTCTTTGAGAAGCATTTTCTTCAAAACGACAAACAATTTCACCAACAAATCTAAGAACATCAATTGAATGAATTCAAAGATTACCACCAGCAGAACACACTTTCTCCGAACTTCCAATATTAACTAAGTTCTAAAATGGCAGAATAGTGCAATAGATTTAAGACCTATACATAAAGATTTATCTTTTTTTAGAAATAGCAAATTGAAACACAGTTTCATTACCAGATAGAGCCTCCCCCTTAATAGAGCAGCTTTCTTTTTTCCATGATCATTCCATATTAATTCTTGCTATAATTACAGTAATAGTAGGATACTTAATAGCAAGATTATTTTTTAATACACATAATTTTCGCTACCTACTAGAAAGACAATCTTTAGAAATTATTTGAACAATTCTTCCTGCTATTACATTAATCTTTATTGCTTTACCATCTATTCGCTTATTATATTTATTAGATGAAATTATTAATCCTATAATTTCTATTAAAACTATTGGCCACCAATGATACTGATCATACGAATACTCAGATTTTAAAACAATTGAATTTGATTCATATATAAAGCCAATAAACGAATTAAAAAAATCAGATTTTCGTCTTTTAGATGTTGATAATCGAATAACAATTCCATTAATATCACGAGTACGAATAATAGTAACAGCAGCTGATGTAATTCACTCCTGAACAATCCCTACATTAGGTGTTAAAATTGATGCAACACCTGGACGATTAAACCAAGTAAGATTCTCCTCAAAACGACCAGGATTAATATTCGGACAATGCTCAGAAATTTGTGGAACAAACCACAGATTTATACCAATTGTCCTAGAAAGAATCTCTATCAATTTCTTTATTAAATGATTAATAAATAATTCATTAGATGACTGAAAGCAAGTTTTGGTCTCTTAAACCACTAAATAGTAGATTAGCAACTACTTCTAATGAAAAATTTAGTTAAAAAATAACATTAGCTTGTCAAGCTAAAATTATCAAATATTGATAATTTTTATTGCCACAAATAGCACCAATAAATTGATTAACATTATTTATTTTTTTTACAATTACATTTATTATTCTTAACTCAATAAATTTTTTCCAAACTAATTATTCACCAAAAATTAGAAAAAAGGAAAAAATCTCAAAAAAAATCAATTGAAAATGATAACTAATTTATTTTCCACATTTGACCCAAGAACAAATTTTGGATCATTAAATTGAACAAGAACATTTATTATATTTCTTCTAATTCCACCATTTTTTTGGTTAATTCCTTCACGATTCAATATACTATGAAATAAAATTATTTTCACATTACATTATGAATTCAAAACACTTATTGGAAAAAGATCAGGATCAACAATAATTTTTATTTCATTATTTTCCTTAATCTTATTTAATAATTTTTTAGGATTATTTCCTTATATTTTTACATCAACAAGACACTTAACATTAACTTTATCATTAGCTTTACCATTATGATTATCATTTATATTATTTGGATGAATTAATAATACAATTCATATATTCGCACATTTGGTTCCTCAAGGAACACCACCTATTCTTATACCATTTATAGTATGTATTGAAACTATTAGAAATGTTATTCGACCAGGAACTCTAGCTATTCGATTATCAGCAAACATAATTGCAGGACATCTTTTATTAACCCTTTTAGGAAATACAGGATCAATACTATCAATAATTTTAATTAATATTCTTTTAATTACTCAAATTCTATTATTAACTCTTGAATCAGCAGTAGCTATTATTCAATCATATGTATTTGCTGTCTTAAGAACTCTTTACTCTAGAGAAATAAACTAATGAGAATTAATAAAAATCATCCTTTTCATTTAGTAGATGTAAGACCATGACCAATTCTAAGAGCATTTAGAGCAATAATCACAATAATAGGAATTATTAAATGATTCCATAAATTTAATAATGATTTATTTTTATTTGGAACTTTTATTACAATTATAATTATATATCAATGATGACGAGATATCTCCCGAGAAAGGACATTTCAAGGACATCATACATACTTAGTAACAATAGGAATACGATGAGGAATAATTCTATTTATTACTTCTGAAGTATTTTTCTTTGTTTCTTTTTTCTGAGGATTCTTTCATAGAAGACTTTCACCATCAATTGAACTAGGAATAATTTGACCGCCTAAAAGAATTACTCCTTTTAATCCAATTCAAATCCCTTTACTAAATACATTAATTTTATTATCTTCAGGATTAACAGTTACATGAGCTCATCATAGATTAATAGAAAATAATAAAACTCAAGCAATTCAAAGATTAACTTTAACAGTAATCCTTGGAATCTATTTTTCTATCCTTCAAGGATTTGAATATATTGAAGCACCATTCACTATCTCTGATGCAGTTTATGGATCATCATTCTTTATAGCAACAGGATTCCACGGAATCCATGTTTTAATTGGTACAACTTTTCTTTTAGTTTGTCTATTACGATTAATAAAAAATCATTTCTCATCTATCCATCATTTTGGATTTGAAGCTGCAGCTTGATACTGACATTTTGTTGATGTAGTTTGATTATTTCTCTATATTTCAATTTATTGATGAGGTAGATAATTATCTATATAGTATATTATTATATTTGACTTCCAATCAAAAGATCTAGAAAACTAGTATAGATAATAATTTGAATAACAAGATTAATTATTTTAATTATTACAAGAATCATAATAACAATTTGTTCAATAATCTCAAAAAAAACTTTCATAGACCGAGAAAAGATATCCCCATTTGAATGTGGTTTTGATCCAAAAACTAACTCACGTCTTCCATTCTCATTACAATTTTTTTTAATTGCAGTAATTTTCCTAATCTTTGATGTTGAAATTACTCTTCTAATTCCATTAATTATTATCATAAAAACAATTAAACCATTAATATTTTCTATTATTACAATTTTTTTTATTTTAGTACTAATTATTGGATTATTCCACGAATGAAATCAAGGAGCACTTGAATGAACTTACTAGGATAATAGTTAAAAATTAACATTTAATTTGCATTTAAAAGAAATTGCCATAGCAATTTATCTTAAAATAAGAAACAATTAATTGTATTTAGTTTCGACCTAAAATTTTGATGTTTTCATCCTTATTTTTAATTGAAACCAAAACAGAGGTATATCACTGTTAATGATAAAATTGAATAATTTTCCAATTAAAGGAGATTGAAAGCTCAGGATAAGCTTCTAACTTCTCCAATAGTGGTGCAATTCCATTAATCTCCCCCCCAAATATAATTATAATTTTTATAGTTTATATAAAACATTACTTTTTCAAAGTAAAAAAGAATTAAATTCTAAAAATATTCTAAAATACAAGTATTTCCTTTACATCTTCAGTGTAATGCTCTTTATAAGCTATTAGAATAAATTAAAAAAATAATAATTATTAAAAAAATAAATAATATAAGATTAATTTTTAAATTATTATGATAAAGAAAATGAAAAAATCTTGATATATTTTTTATATTTTTGAAAAAATTTTTTCCACCAAAATACTCAAATCAACCATTATCTAATTTTTGATAAATTTGACCACCTAAATAAACTGGGTAATAATTTACTCCAAAAGTAGAAATAAAAGGAAAATTTCATATTAAAGATATAAATAAAGTTCTTTTTAAATTAGATAAAGATAAAAGTTTAGAACCATAAGAAAATAAAGATAATTCATAACCTATTCAAATACCAAAAAAAGTAACAATCAATGCTATAATTTTTATTAAAAAAGGTAAACAAATAAAATAAGGCGTAGAAAAAATTATTCATATTAATATTGAACCTCCTATAATAACAAAAAAAATTAATCCTATTATACCCTTTAATATAGTAAATCTTCTTTCTCTTAATGATGAATAAACAAGGAAATTATTATCTCCTATTATAGTATAGTAAGATAATCGAACAGTATATCTAACAGTTAATCCAGTAGAAATAAAAAAAATTAAATAAGTAAATAAACCTAAAGAATTTATTGATAAAACTTCTAACATTAAATCCTTTGAATAAAATCCTGCTAAAAAAGGAATTCCACATAAAGCTATATTACAAATATTAAAAAAAGTACAAGTTAAAGGTATATGAACAATTAATCCTCCTATATAACGAATATCTTGACAATTTAATAAATTATGAATGATATTACCAGCACATATAAATAATAATGCCTTAAATAAAGCATGAGTTAATAAATGAAAAAAAGCTAAATTTATTTCTCCAATTGCCAAAATTCCTATTATTAACCCTAATTGTCTTAATGTAGATAAAGCAATAATTTTTTTTAAATCAAATTCAAAATTAGCTCCTAAACCTGCTATAAATATAGTTAATCTTGAAACTAATAATAGACATGTATATAAATTAGATGAAAAACAAGGTCTAAATCGAATTAACAAATAAACACCAGCAGTAACAAGAGTAGAAGAATGAACTAAAGAAGAAACTGGAGTAGGAGCAGCTATAGCTGCAGGAAGTCATGAAGAAAAAGGAATTTGAGCTCTTTTTGTTATAGCTGCTAAAACAATTAAATAAGAAATAATTATTATACAATAATCTTGTTTTATACAATCTAATCAAAAAATATAATTTCAACTACCAAAATTTATTATTCAAGAAATAGAAATTAATAAAGCAACATCTCCAATACGATTTCTTAATGCAGTTAATATACCAGCATTAAAAGATTTAATATTTTGATAATAAATTACTAAACAATAAGAAACTAAACCTAACCCATCTCATCCTAATAAAATTCTAATTAAATTTGGTCTAAAAATTAATAATATTATTGAACATACAAATAATCTAACTAAAATAATAAAACGATTTAAATTTAAGTCTCCATGTATATATTCATCTCTATAAAAAACTACTATTGAAGAAATAAAAAAAACAAAACTAGAAAATAATAATGATTTTCAATCAAATAATAAAGTTATTATAATTCTACAAGAATTAAAACTAAAAAAAGAAAATTCCAATAAAATTCTTAAATCTATAGAAATAAAAAATAAACTAAATATAAATATAGAAACTCTCATAATTAAAAAAAAAAAAGAATAATATATACAAATAATTATTTAAGGTACTTATACATCTTTGGAACCACAAACCAAAATTTTTTTTAAACTACTTAAATAATTTCAAACAGAAAAAAATTCACCCTTTACAACTAAAATATTTAAAGGAAATCAATGAAGAAATAATAATAAAAACTCCCGAATTGATCTTGAATAAAATCTATAAATTCCTAAATAAATTTTTCCATGTTGAGAAAAAGAATATAAATAAAGAGAATAAACTGCACTAAAAAAAGAAATAAAAATTAATATATAAATAGTTAATCTTCTTCATGACACTAAACTATTAATTAATGAGATTTCACCTAATAAATTTAATGAAGGTGGAGCAGCTATATTACAAGCTCTAAATAAAAATCATCATATAGATAATCTAGGTATAATATTTATTAAACCCTTATTTAAATAAAGTCTTCGTCTACCCAATCGTTCATAAGAAATATTAGCTAAACAAAATAAACCAGAAGAACATAAACCATGAGCAATTATCATAAAAAAAGAACCACAAAATCCCCAATAATTTAAAGTTATTAAACCACTAATTACTAAACCTATATGTCTTACAGAAGAATAAGCAATTAAAGATTTTATATCTGATTGACGTAAACAAATTAATGAAATTAAAACACCTCCAACTAAAGAAATTCTAACAAAAATATACCCATATATTTTAATTACTGAAGAAAATAAAAAAAATAAACGTATTATTCCATACCCTCCTAATTTTAACATAACACCTGCTAAAATTATTGAACCAGAAATAGGAGCTTCAACATGAGCCTTAGGTAATCATAAATGAACAAAAAACATTGGAGACTTAATTAAAAAAACAAATCTTAAACAAAAAAACAAATAAAATGAATCATAACTTCTAAATAAAAAAAAACTTAAAGTGTTATCAAAAAAATAAATATAAAATAAAGCAATTATTATAGGTAAAGAAGCAAATAAAGTATAAAATATTAAATAAATTCCAGCCTGAATACGCTCAGGTTGAGAACCCCAACCAATAATTAAAAATAAAGTTGGAATTAAACTAATTTCAAAAAATAAATAAAAAATAAATAAATTAGTTGAAGAAAATGTAAAATATAAAGAAATTATTAATATTAAAACTATAAAAAGAAATATTTGATAATAAGTATTTCTTAAATAAATTCTTCTTCTTGCTAAAATCATTAAAGAACAAATTCATAAACTTAATAAAATTAATGAATAAGAAAGTAAATCACATCTTAAAAAATAAGAAAAATTTAAATAAGAAAAATTAAATGAATATATATAAATAAATATAATAGATAATAATAAATAAAAAAATTGAGTTAATCAATAATAATTAAAAAAACTTACTGGAATCATAAATAATAAGAAAAATAAAAACTTTATCATAAAATAGAAAAAGATTGAAAATTATCATTTCCATGAGTTCGAATTAAAGAAACAAGAATAGATAAACCCAAAGCACCTTCACAAACTCTTATAGTTAAAAAAATTAAACTAAAATATGATTCAAAATTTAAAAAAGAAAGAAAAATAAATATAATAATAAATAAAGAAAGAACAACAAATTCTAAACTTAACAATATTATTAACAAATGCTTACGATTTATTCTAAAAGATAACAAACCACAAACAAATATAAAAATATAAACAAATAATCATATTATCATTAGTTTTAATAATTTAAATAAAATACTGGTCTTGTAAACCAGAAATGGTTAATTCCTTAAAACATCAGAGAAAAGATACATCTTATCATTAATTCCCAAAATTAATATTTTAATTAAACTATTCTCTGTATAATATTCACAATAATTTTATTCTTAATAATTATTATAAGATTTTTACTAATTATTACTAAACACCCAATATCTATAGGAACTACTTTATTATTTCAAACAATTCTTATAACAATAAATGCAGGATTTTTTAATCATTCCTTTTGATATTCTTATATTATTTTCTTAGTTATAATTGGAGGACTTTTAATTCTATTTATTTATATAACAAGAGTTGCATCAAACGAAAAATTCAAGTTTAATATCAAATCTTTCATTATTATTCCAATTTCCTTTTCAATAATCATAATATTCACAAATGAAATATTTATAAATTCTTTCATATGAAATAAATCAGAAATACTTAATATTTTAACTCAAAATAATCAAATTTTATCAATAAGAAAATTTTTTAATGAACCATTTATTATAATTATAATAATAATAATAATTTACTTATTAATCTCTCTTATTGCAGTAGTAAAAATCACTAATATTAAACATGGGACACTACGACAAAAATTCTAATGAAAAAACAACTTAAACATTTATCACCAATAACAAAAATTATTAATAGATCTTTAGTAGATCTACCTACACCATCAAATATCTCAGCATGATGAAATTTTGGATCATTACTTGGACTTTGTTTAATTATTCAAATTGTTACAGGACTTTTTTTAGCTATACATTATTGTCCAAATATTGAAATAGCATTTAATAGAGTAGCACATATTTGTCGAGATGTAAACTACGGATGAATAATTCGAACACTTCATGCTAATGGAGCATCTTTCTTTTTTATTTGTCTTTACTTACATATTGGACGAGGGATATATTACAGTTCTTATACTCTAGAAATAACTTGAACTATTGGAGTACTTATTCTTTTTATAGTTATAGCAACAGCTTTCTTAGGATATGTTTTACCATGAGGTCAAATATCTTTTTGAGGAGCCACAGTAATTACTAATCTTTTATCAGCAATTCCTTATCTTGGACAATCAATTGTAACATGATTATGAGGTGGATTTGCAGTTGATAATGCAACACTAAATCGTTTCTATACACTTCATTTTCTTTTACCATTTATTGTTTCAGCTTTAGTAATAATTCATCTTTTATTTCTTCACCAAACAGGATCAAATAACCCTTTAGGAATAAATAGTAATATTGATAAAATTCCTTTTCATCCTTACTTTTCTATAAAGGATAGAGTAGGATTCATTATAATAATCTCTTTATTATTAATTCTTAATTTAACAAATCCTTATTTATTAGGTGATCCAGATAATTTTATTCCTGCTAATCCATTAATTACACCTATTCATATTCAACCAGAATGATATTTTCTATTTGCATATGCAATTCTTCGATCAATTCCAAATAAATTAGGAGGAGTAATTGCATTAGTAATATCAATTGCAATCTTATTTATTTTACCAATTACAAATAAAAAAAAATTCTTAAGAAATCAATTTTACCCAATTAATAAAATTTTATTTTGAATAATAGTATCAATTATTCTTTTATTAACCTGAATTGGAGCACAACCAGTTGAAGACCCATATATTTTTATTGGTCAAACATTAACAATTCTTTATTTCCTTTATTATATATTAAACCCAATACTTTTCTTAACTTGAGATAAAATTCTATTTAACTAGTTTTTGAGCTTGAAAAAGCATTTACTTTGAAAGTAAAAGATAGGAAAAAATTTCCTAAAAACTATACTAAATTTTATTAACTAAATAATTAAGGAAAAAATAAAAAAACTTAACCCAGAAAAAAATATTAAATAATTTAAAGAAACCGGTAAATAACTCTTTCAAGCTAAATATATTAATTTATCATAACGAAACCGAGGTAAAGTTCCTCGAGCTCAAATTCAAAAAAAAGAAATAAAAACTAATTTTAAATAAAAACCAAAAGAATAAAAATCTCCTCCTAAAAACAATAAACATCTTATTATTCTTATAAATAAAATATTTGAATATTCAGCAAGAAAAATTAAAGCAAATCCACCTCTTCTATACTCAACATTAAACCCAGAAACTAATTCAGATTCACCCTCCGCAAAATCAAAAGGTGTACGATTAGTTTCTGCTAATCCAGAAACTAACCATATTAAACATAAAGGAAAACAAAGGAATAAAAATCAAATATTTTCTTGAAATTCACAAAAAGAAAATAAACTGAAACTATTTGTTAAAAATAAAAATGATAATAAAATTAATGCTAAACTAACTTCATAAGAAATAGTCTGAGCAACTGACCGAATACCACCTAATAATGAATAATTAGAATTTGAAGATCAACCAGAAATTATAATTGTATAAACTCCTAAACTAGAACAACAAAGAAAAAAAAGTAAACCAAATCTAAAATTAAAAAAATAACTAAAAAAAGGCATTGATATTCATAAAAATAAAGCCAAAAATAAATTTAAAACTGGAGAAATAAAATAAAAAACAAAATTTCTCACTAAAGGATAAGTTTGTTCCTTAGTAAATAATTTAATTGCATCACTAAAAGGTTGTAAAATACCTATAAACCCAACCTTATTAGGACCTTTACGAATTTGAATATATCCTAAAACTTTACGTTCTAATAAAGTTAAAAAAGCTACTCCAATTAAAACTCCAATAATTAAAAATAATATACTAATTAAAATTATAAACAAATCATAAAAAAACAAGTATTATTTGTATAAACTACATATAAAGATCCTAAATCTATTGCACTATTCTGCCAAAATAACAAAATTCATCAAAAATAAACTATTAGTTAAATATTTGGTCCTTTCGTACTAAAATATTTTATTTTATTAAAGATAGAAACCAACCTGGCTCACACCGGTTTAAACTCAGATCATGTAAAATTTTAAAAGTCGAACAGACTTAATACTTTAGCTTCTGCACCAAAAATTAATTTTAATCCAACATCGAGGTCGCAATCCCTTCTATTGATTTGAACTCCTAAGAAAGATTACGCTGTTATCCCTAAGGTAATTAAATCTTTTAATCAAATTATTGGATCAAAAATTCACTAATTAATGTTTATTTATTTAAAAGTTAAATCAATTTTAAAGCCACCCCAGCTAAACACTAAATTATTATAATAATAAAATATTCTAATTATTTATTATAAAATTAATGTTAAACTCTATAGGGTCTTCTCGTCTTTTAAAATTATTTAAGCTTTTTCACTTAAAAATAAAATTCATTAATTTTTATTGAGACACTATTTTTCTCGTCCAGCCATTCATACCAGTTTTCAATTAAAAAACTAATTATTATGCTACCTTTGCACAGTTAAAATACCGCGGCCCTTCATATTCACAGCGGGCAGACTAGACTTTAAATCATAATCAAAAAGACATGTTTTTATTAAACAGGCGAAAAAACTTATTGTCGAATTCCTTAACAAAATCTAAAATTTTTTCTTTTAACACTACACATAAAATTACTAATTTTATCATTATTCCTTATTTTTAAAAATTAAAAATAAATTCTAAATAAATAATTTAAATAAAATAAAAATATTAAAACATTTAAGTAAATTAAAACATCCTTTTATTAATGAAAAATTCCAATCCTATAACCTAAAATATCTTATAAAATATTATAAAACAAAATAAAAGCTTATCCCTTTAAATTTTTTATCCTTAAAACAAAATAATTTATATTAATTACTTACTTTAAGAAAATGAATTAAATTCATTTCTTTAGAAACTAGAAATATTTAAAGACGAATAACGTTTCATTTCTAATAATAAATTTTAAATATTAATTCAACAATAAAATTTATAAACTATTAGCTCCTTTAAAATCGAGAAAATTAAATATTTAATATTATTTAGATAAACCCTGATACAAAAGGTACAAAAATTAAATTCTTCTTTTAACTAAAATAAAAAATTCCTTCACAGTACTAATAAACTATAATAAAAAATAATTATTTAAATAAAAATAATAAAACAAAAAAATTCTTTATTTAACACAAAAAAAAATAACTAAAATAATAATTTACTATTTTCAAATTAATTGAATAATCAATAAACTTTTTAGTGTAAATAAAATGCTTCTAAAAGCTCTAATTTGTATTCAAGGTACACTTTCCAGTACACCTACTTTGTTACGACTTATCTCAACTTAATAATGAAAGCGACGGGCGATATGTGCATACTTTAGATTCCAAATCATTTAAACTAATTAAATCAAATTACTTTCAAATCCTCCTTCAAAAAAATATTCAAATTACAATTTCCGTAATAAATAAACTTATTGTAACCCATCTCTTCTTATTTATAAGCTGCAGCTTGATCTGATCTTTTATATAAATTATATACAATGAATATTTAAATTCTCCTAAAATAATCAATAAACGACGATATACAAACTAATAAAATAAGTAACTTTAATCGTGGACCATCAATTACAGGACAGGTTCCTCTGAAAGGACTAAAGTACCGCCAAATTTTTTAATTTTCAAGAACATAACTATTACTAATTAAGAAACTAATTTAAATTTTTAATAGTAGGGTATCTAATCCTAGTTTATTAACAAATTTAACAACCTCAAAATCTATAATTAGAATTAATATAAAATAAACTAATTTCACCTAATAATTTAATTTTTAATCCTAATAAATATCAATTAATTGTTTCCTAATAAAATTAAATTGTGTTGTTTGTATAACCGCGACTGCTGGCACAAACATCGTCAACACTAAAATTTATTACTTAAACTAAATTTCTTTATTATAAAATTTTATATACTGCAAACTCAATTTTTTAAATCTTTATTTTTCACTATAACTTACATGTACAATAAAAATTAATTTAATCTTCAAGCTAAAATTAAACCTTTATTATTAAAAATTTTTATAATAAACATTAAAAAAAGTCTTTTTTTTAAACACAAAAACTTTAAAATTAACAAAATTTATGTAAGATTCCTCCCCTCTAGCATTGAAAAAATCAATCTTTTTTTGAATTTTATTATTTAATTGCCCAATTAAATAACCAAACAAACTTATGAAAAAAATACCTAATATAAAATTAAATGCTAGTTATAATCCTATTAGTGCCCTATAAATTTTTCATAAATCAAAATTAATAATTTCTGGATGGTGCCCGCCAACTCAATTTTATTACTAAATTTTATTAAATTTTGCCCAAAAACTCAATAAATATAATAATTTAAAAATAATAAATAAAAATTATAAAAGAATAAAAATTAATTTTATTTAACTTTATTTAAATAAAAAAGTTAATAAACATAATAATATAAATATAATGTAAAAGAAAGAATATAATTATTTTTTATATTTTCTAAATAAGAAAATATTATATATATAAAAATCAAGAATAAATTAATATTATGATAATTTTTATTTAAAATATTAAAATATAACCAATTTATCTAAGTATTAAATAAAGGAAATTTTTTTTTTTTTTTATTATTATTTAAATAAATATATAATTTGTTTTTTTATTAAATGATTTATCTTAACATAATTTTAAATATTAATATATATATTTACTTATAATGGTTATTTAATAATAATCAATAGTATATATTAATATATTAATGATTTATAAGTTTTTAATGTTATTATATATATATAGATAATAATTTAATTATAAATCAATAATATATATATATATATAATTAATTTATATTTTTTTCTTTTTTTCTTTTAATATAGGCTACATACCACTTACAGAAATAAGGATATAATAATAAGATAGATACGTTAAATAAATAAAATAGATGTAACTATATTATTAAGTATTTATTATATAATAAACACTTATTAATCTATCTCTATTCATAAATATATATATATATATAATATCAATCCGTTTACATATATTAATATATATTAATGTATTCATTAAACATTTATATTTAAAAAGCCTATTTTTTTTTTGTTTTTCTTGGCAAAATCAGATTTTCCTAATTAAAAAAATTACTCTTAAAAAAAGCCTATTTTTTTTTATTACTTTATGTTAAATTTACTCCAATTAATTTACAGTTAAATATATA